GTTTTCTCCCCCGATCGAGGTATCCTCTCTTTCACCCCGAAAAAGATTGATTGAATCATCAAAAATCTGGAGCGTGAAGTGTAATGAAGTTCAATTAGATCGATTTTTTGGTTTTTTGAGGGAGTATCCAGATTACTATTCTCAATTTTGAATTATTTATGGTTGGCTTGGCTGGACCAATAAAATGAAGCATCCAGGCTCTGTTTAGAAAAAAAACCAATTGGTAATATATCTACGATTACTACTTCTAGCATGTCATATATGTGCCAGAAAACATGAAATAAGAAATTCACAGAAAAAAAAGGAAGTCGTAGCAAAAAGATGTAGTATTGCAGTATTTGTCCTATATGTGCAAATAAAAATCGGGCAGATCTTTACTCAGAGTAGAACAGAAACCTAAAAGAAAAGAATGGAAGAAGCCCATTCAGAAACAAGAAAATTACATTGTGATTTGGATTCGATCTCGATGAAAAAAATACATCAATGAGGAGTTAGTTCAATAAGTTTAATACATTATATATATTTCTTATATTCTATTATAATATATGGAATATATATTTATATAGATAAGGGGTCAGAAGTCGTCTTTCTTGAAATAATGTAAGAAAAAGACCTTTCCCTTCCTTAGAAGTTCTAAAAAGTCCATTATTAAAATAAAAAGGAAAGAGGATTGAAATCTACACATTGATTTATTTTTGCGATCTTTTGTGAACCGTATGCATCAAAAGATGCATGTACGGCTCTTAAAGGATAAAATCCTAATCAACCGACTTTATCGAGAAAGACTCCTTTTTTTAGGTCAAGAGGTTGATAGTGAAATATCGAATCAACTTATTGGCCTTATGATATATCTCAGTATGGAGGACGATAACAAAGATTTGTATCTGTTTATAAATTCTCCGGGCGGATGGGTAATACCCGGAATAGCAATTTATGATACTATGCAATTTGTACAACCCGATGTACAGACAGTATGCATGGGATTAGCCGCTTCAATGGGATCTTTTCTTTTGGCAGGAGGAGAAATTACCAAACGTCTAGCATTCCCTCACGCTTGGCGCCAATGAGTCTTTTATTTGAGAAAAAAAAAAAAGAAGACTATGCCTTCGCCATATAAATATTAAGTAATAATAGCATGGCACTTCGAGTTCGATATGCATTTTTTTCCCCAATTTCCAAAACCATTCGATTATGTATCGAAAGAGTAGTATGAAAAAAGACGTATTTACCATTTTATATGATCTATCGGGAACCTATTTCAGTGTCACAAACTTTTTTGTTTTCGGTTTTTACACCGGAAAGGTTTTAACAATATTTATGTTATGAAAGAATATATATATTAACTATTTGAAAAAAAAAAGACACTTTGGGATTGCTGAAGAACAGACGAAATAATAAAGCAACGGAACCATCATAGTATTTTAGAAATACTCCAAAAAGGAAGGATGGTTATTGGATCATTTACTGATACTGATCTGGGTCTGATAGACCCAGTATATTTTCTATTTCTTCGATGGAAGGTAGAAATCAATTCCATAGTAGAGCCGTATGCAATACGCAAAAGATGCCTGTACGGTTGTTCAATTCTATCTTTTTTTTTATCTCTCTCGCACGATAAGGCGAGAGAGAGGAAACCATTATTATGTTATATCATCAGGGTAATGATCCATCAACCCGCTAGTTCTTTTTATGAGGCACAAACGGGCGAATTTATCCTGGAAGCGGAAGAACTACTGAAACTGCGCGAAACTATCACAAGGGTTTATGTACAAAGAACGGGCAAACCTTTATGGCTTGTATCCGAAGACATGGAAAGAGACGTTTTTATGTCAGCAGCAGAAGCCCAAGCCCACGGAATTGTTGATCTTGTAGCGGTTGAATAAAAAATTAGCAGCAAGGATTCCGCGCAAATACACGATTTGATATTTTTTTTTCTTATTAATCTAATCTTCTTATCTTCTTACCGGATTTATTAGAATATTTCTAAAAAGATTTCTATTAATTAATCTATTAATAGAAATAGAACTGATTCATAATCATCGGGTTAAGATTGATCTAAACCAACTCATTATCTATACGACTCACCATGCCAACTATGAAACAACTTATTAGAAACACAAGACAGCCAATCCGAAATGTAACGAAATCCCCCGCTCTTCGGGGATGTCCTCAGCGCCGAGGAACCTGTACTAGGGTGTATGTGCGACTCGTTCAGATCATAGACTAAGACAAAAAAAAGAAAGAAAAAAAGATTTTCCAGTATCGGTGGATCGGTTAAGATAGTGAATGGAAGAGCTCCATTCACTATCTTAACTTAAAAAAATTTAATAAAATTTATAATAAATAATATATATAGATAGATATTCTTCTATTGTGTATCAAATTTATGGTTTCGATTGGTGCAAACCCAATCACCTCAATTTGCAATTTAAGATGAGAAAAATTTCCCCATTGGTAGCAAATGCTTACCCATTAAGCGAGGGAAATCCTATATTTCAATTAAAAAGCGGAAAAATTATGCTCTTATTTTTATTTTTGCAAGAACGGACTAAGAGGGTCAGCTACCCAGCTAATCTTCATACTTAAATACCGTTACTGTATAGCTAGATTTCGTTGTGAAAGACCTATTACTAGATATTTCATGGGTAGAGCCAAAGAGTGTGAACTGTACAAGTTAACAATAATATTGATTAAATCCAGGAAGGGGCTCCGGTGTATAGAGAGGATCTCGCCGTTTAAAAAGTAATCATAGAAACGATGGAACCCACTATTTCTTTCTCTATTTCTATTTTATTTACTATTTACTATGTTTTTTCTCAATACACTTTCTTATTTCGAGGTTAAATGCTTCAAAATCAAAAGAAAAAAATCGTGGTCGGGAAGGTTATAGTAGCAAAAGCCATTGAAATTCTTACTTTATACATTGGAAGAATCCATTTTTGTTATTAATAGACTAGGAAGGGAAAAAGAATAACTGAAAGAAAAGAAATCTAATAGTTATTCATCAAAGTATCATTTACTCAATAAAGTATCATTTACTCAATGACCAGAATTAAACGAGGATATATAGCTCGGAAACGTAGGACAAAAATTCGTTTATTTACATCAAGCTTTCGGGGGGCTCATTCAAGACTTACTCGAACTAGTACTCAACAGAAAATAAAAGCTTTGGTTTCGGCTTATCGGGATAGAAATAGGAAAAAAAGAGGTTTTCGCGGTTTGTGGATCAATCGAATAAATGCAGTAATTGGTAAGAATCCAAAAAAAATATACAATAGTTATCGTAATTTATTGTATAATCTGTACAAGAGGCAATTGCTTCTTAATCGTAAAATAGTTGCACAAATAGCTATATTAAAGGGGAATTGCCTTTTTATGATTGCCAACGAGATCATAAAATAAGAATTCCCCGGAGAATGAACTCCGGGAAGGTAGTAGAGTAGGGATTTGTATGCTAAAATAGAATTCATATGATAAAGTCATCAAAATGAACAACCACGCTCAATAAAAAAAGATTGATTCTTCTTCACCGATTATCTTTTTTCTTACAACACAACAACCAAAATTTGATTGTCGTAGTTTTCGAACAAAACATCAATCCACATTTGATTTGAGTTTCAATTCAAATTTTTGAATTCAATTGAAGAATAACTCTAGTTTTTTTTTGTTTTAAGACCGGTAGTAGTAGTTCTAGCGGTCGACTCGCCTTTTTCAAATTGTTTTTCATTATTAAGAATCCTTTTTTCATTATTAAGAAAAGGTAACGAAGATAAAATACGAGCTTGTTTTATAGCAATCGTAATTAATCGTTGTTGTTTTAAGGTCAATCTATTCACCCGTCTAGATAATATTTTTCCTTGTTCACTAATAAATCGACTAATTAAACTCATGTTTTTATAATCAATTCGATCCCCCGATTGGATCGGGGGCAAACGCCTACGAAAAGATCGCTTGGGTTTAAGAAAGAGTCGCTTAGATTTATCCATGATTTGTTTATTCCTTTCCCGAGAATCCTATTTCTTACAAAAAAAAAGGATTTGTTTTATTTTATTGATTTTCTTACTTTTTTGTTCTATAATGAAATAGATGTTATATGTTATATATAATCGAATATATATATATATATATATATATAATATATTAGAATATAAATTAGAAAATATATATGATAAATGGATCATTTTTCATATTCCTTGGAAGGGTGACACACAAGCGATCCGTTTTTTCTATTTCTTTATCTCTGCATGAATCGTATGTTTGCAACAACAAGGACAGAATTTTCTTAGTTCTAATCGACTAGGCGTATTGTGTCGATTCTTTTGAGTAATATATCTGGAAATACCCGTTGATTCCTTATTAACACTCTTTTGAGCACAACAGGTACATTCCAAAATAACCCTTATTCGGATATCTTTACCCTTGGCCATGAACCTCCTTTTCTTTTGGTTTTTGATTCACTTAACTCTTCTATTCTATTTTAGGATTCGAAGCGAAGAAGAAGAAAGGAATGAAAAAAAAAAGTAAAAGTTGATAATTCTAAATCCAATTTTGAAAGATTTCGTTTCAATTAATATAGTACAGGAAAATTTAAGTAATACAATGATTTCAAACGATTTTTGGAATCGCAGTACAGTATTTCAGTTTTCATTTAAGTATCTTGTATGATATTGTTGCCCCCACCCTAGCCATTCTATTTCCATTTCTGGTCTCACTCTATTAAGAATGGAAATGGAATTGAATGAATAATTCAATTCCATTGAAGCCTGTACCAGATTCCGAGTTTCACCGAGGCCGAATTCACCTTTATTCTTTTTCTATTCGAATCGAATTCTAAAAAAAAAAGAAAAAAAAAAGAAGAGGGGGATTAATCGCAGATATTTGATTGGATCTCTAATCTTCTTCACCTCTTCCCGCGCCAATAACTAGAATGAAAAAAAGGGGAATATCAATGCATCCGGAAAAAAACGATTGATTTCTATCAAGAGACCCGCTAAAGCCCCAAACCATAGAGTACTTACCACTGGTGCCACGGAGAGATATGTTTTAAGATCTCGCATTTTTAATCCTCCTTTTTTCTTTATTGTAATTTGTAATACATAATTTCATATAGGAATATGATCGGATGGTTATTACGTTAATAACCACTTGGATTTTCGGCCGAATTCCTAATTCAAATTGAAATGTACAACGATTCATTCGACAGCTTTTTTTTTTCTAATAAAAAGGTCTATTTCTGCCCGAACATTCCATACCATAAAAATGGATTTCCATTTTAGGGGAATTTCCTATTTATTATTATTTCAATTATTTCTTAATAAGTCTTTGATTATTATAATTTGGATTATTATAAGAATTTTTGTATTCTTAAGTCTATTACTATATATTATATAGATAGATATTATCTAGATATATAGAATATTTTATTCTACATATCTATAGAATATCTAATATTCTATAATATAAATATATATTATTCCATTTTTTTTTGAATTCAATATTCTTATTTTATTCTTATTTTAGAGAATTAGAATATTTTTTTTTTCATATCCTATAATATAGAATAAGAAAAAAAAAGAAAAAAATGACAGGATAATAGATATATATATCTATCAACGGAGAAAAGAAAAATGTGGAAAACAATACAAAGATTCTTTACAATGACACTGGAAACCAATTGAAAGGGATGTAGCGCAGCTTGGTAGCGCGTTTGTTTTGGGTACAAAATGTCACGGGTTCAAATCCTGTCATCCCTATCCCTAACTAGTACTTATTGTATGAGCAGTAACAAGGGATCAATTGAGAGACCGATTCAAATTGGAGATACATATACATATCAATATATATTGATATAGTATATGCATACAAGATGTATTGGGGTCACATTAAATTTATTAAAATATTATGTTATTATTATGAAAATAATAATTATGAAAATCAAAAGCGCTCTTAGTTCAGTTCGGTAGAACGCGGGTCTCCAAAACCCGATGTCGTAGGTTCAAATCCTACAGAGCGTGATTCCATTCTTGTTAGATCGAGAATGACAATGAAATAATTGAACAGCAGTCTAAAGTCTGAATTTGACCTCCTGCGGATTAGGGTTAAAACAAAGAAATAGGAGGTCAATAAACAAAAGAGATGTTAATTAATCAAAGGTCCAACTGATCACCACGCCGGTATTGTAAATATGCAGTTACGAATAATCCAGCCAAAGTAATAGGAATTAGTCCTAACACAATTCCAAATAGAAAAACTTCAATCATTCTTTTTTGTTTGAAAGGGAAAGGGGGAGGTAATATATATATCCTTAAATATTAATCTGTATTGACGACCATGAATCTCAATGATCAAGAATTGGAAATTGACATGGTAAGGAACTATAGAATATCTAGCAAAAAATTTCCAATTCAATTCAAATCAAATAAGTCGTATCTTACTCAGACCGATAAAAAGAGCTGAGGTTATAGTTAAAGCCGCTAGTAGAAAACCGAAATAACTAGTTATAGTGGGCATAAAGAAGCTAAGTGAAATAAGTTCTTTTTATACATATGTTTACAAAGCACTTCCCTAAGTTTCCATTTTTGAGAGAAAAAAAATCGAATAGTAGAATAAGCAAAAATACCACTTGAGAGATACAATTGAAAATTTTGGATTTATCAATCCATCATTACAGACGAACAAAAATATAGTGACATAGGTAAGAAATCAATTCATCACTTGTGACATCTATCCTATCCATCCTATGATTCAAAATCAACAGATTTTTTGAGCAACTCGTGAGTTGAGTAAACTAATCCAAAAATATTTTCATTTTTTTTTTTTATTTATAGAATATTTCTATTTATTGTTTATATTCTATAAATATTCTATTTATATTCGAAATATTTAATAATTAGAAATATACAAAATTAGAAATAGAAAATTCAAAAATAATATTAATAAAAAATAATGAAAATAATAATGAATATTAACAAAAAAACCATAAAAAAAAAGAACTTTGTTGTTTAACTTCATTCAACTTTGAATTTTTATGGAAGAAAATCGGAAAAATATACACCCCCTTTTTTATTGTATCTAATTTGTTCTATATTTCATTTTTTGATTTTAAGAGTTACCTTAGAATGCCCTTTACTTTTTGAATTTTAAATCGTTAGATTTAGTAGTGGGTTCCATTCCTCTACTATCTACAACGAGAATAAAAAGGATATGAGATCACTCGAAACTAGGGTTCCGCAGTTTTTTTTGTCTTTCCATATTCTATTTTAATAGAAAACTCTATCCTTGTAATTTAGCCACGAAAGAACCTTTTTTCTGTCATCAAATAGTATCTGCTATCTTTGTTACTTGTTACTGGAGGACTAACCAATTCAACTCCTTAAAATGAAAAAAAGGGGGGGGGTTCCAACAAAAAAAACATCTTCGACAACCACAAAAAAGTCTATTTCTAGATTTGACATCTAATTGAATTCGAGAAATAAAATATGAGAATCTCCCTCATGAATT